ATTAATCACTTACTTAGGCGGGTTCGAGATCGAAATATACATATCAAAGGTAATCTTATTCTTTTTATACTGGATCTGGGATCAAGCTTATTGATTTTGATCCTTTACTCTTCGAGACTCTACTTCAATTTTTTGGGGGGGGTGTTTCAACTAACTAAATTTAACCATTTGGAATATGTATTGAAGTATTAATAGCCATTTTGCCTGAGAGGAAACACAAGATTATGAACAAAAAAAGAGAAAACATAATAAAAATATTTATTTTATAAAAATATTTACCCATCTATTAAAAAAAAAAAAAATAGATGGGGTATCTCCCACTATAACTAGCTAAAAAATTGCGCATGTATCATAATCTTGACTATTAATGAATATGTATATCGATCCATATTCGTCAATTTCTAGACTATATCCTCATCAAAAAAAAATAATAATGTGCCAGGAACCAGATTTGAACTGGTGACACGAGGATTTTCAGTCCTCTGCTCTACCAGCTGAGCTATCCCGACCATTCCCCTTTACTGGTGCATTATCTCCCCATTTTACTAGATAACTTGGGCCTGTGTCAATTATCAATTAAAGGGATGAAAAGTCTTACAAAGTCTTATCGAGGTACCGGAATTTCTTGGTTTTCAATTAATCTATAAATTTTTTCAAGTTTTTAACGAGTATATAGTAATAATATGCCTTGTGAATTACTCAACTAAGTACTACTTGTTCAAAGAGATTTATGGGTAGGTATATTATATATATCACAAGACTTGTCATAAGAGAAAAATGTTTTCGTTCGGAAAAAGAAAAAAAGGAAGAACATAACCACCTTCAAAACGCTAATGACAAAAAAGGATAACTAGTTGGGGAGTGAAATAAGTTTTTGGGGATAGAGGGACTTGAACCCTCATGATTTTTAAAGTCGACGGATTTTCCTCTTACTATAAATTTAATTGTTGTCAATGTTGACATGTAGAACGGGACTCTATCTTTATTCTCGTCCGATTAATCAGTTCTTCAAAATATTTATCAGACTATGGAGTGAATGTTTTGATGAATTAATATTTGATTATACTTTCAACTTGCAACTTGGAATCGATTCACAAAAATTCTTGTATTTTTTCATTTCATAGTCTAAATATTTATTTAGATAGATTTAGAAGTGAATTATAGATACTTAATTCTAACTTAATTCTAAATTAGAAAAAAAATACAGAACAGATTCGGGGTGTCATTAAGTATTTCAGTACGTATATTCTTCACTCTTTTTCTTGGATTGGAATTTCCACGGAAGAAGGCGTATAACAACACAGCACAGTCAACTCCATTTGTTAGAACAGCTTCCTTTGAGTCTCTGCACCTATCCTTTTTTTTATTCTTGCTTTCTTAATTATGATTTGTTTATTTTGAAAAAAGGAGTTGGCTCAGGATTGCCCTTTTTTATTAATTCCAGGGTTTCTCTGAATTTGAAAGTTTTCACTTAGCGGGTTTCCATACTAAGGCTCAAGCCAATTAAGTCCGTAGCGTCTACCGATTTCGCCATATCCCCCTTTTGTTTTTAAAATTTAAGAGCTCAATATTATGTCCGGCCGTAACCTTCGAATTTCTTATTTATTACGGATTACTATAACCGAAAGGTGTTTCCTCCTATCCTAATTTTTATCTTTTTCTTTATCTTCTTTCATTTCTATCAGATAGAATTTTATTTGGTCTAATCCGAAATGATTCTATCATTTCTATAGCTACAATTCAATATAGACGGATAGAAACCATATATCTTCCTACTCTTTCGTTAATTTTCCCGGGCAGTCTGTAATACTCAAAGGGTCGATTCTTTGTTTTGCATCTTAGTCTCTGACTGAAAACACCAAAATTATTATGTTACTTAGGGTCTGGATTTCTTTTTTATTGATTTTTTATTCTTTTTTTCTTGGCACAGCTCTTTCTAACTAAAAACGAAAATAAAAAATATCTATTCAAAAAATATCTATTCATTATAATTTTAATTTTTAATTATAGAGATATAGAGATAATGAAAAATTTCATATAATTTCGAAATCTTAACTAGAATCCAATTACTCTAGACGAAAAATATCAAATATATTAGAACTAGAAATAAACTAAATTCAATATTTATTTTTATTTGAAATTCATATCATAAAAGAATAAAAATGAATAAGCCTCAACTAAGATATAGTTTATTAACTTTCTATGTATGTAGGATTTATGCGAGCCCGCTTAGCTCAGAGGTTAGAGCATCGCATTTGTAATGCGGTGGTCATCGGTTCGATTCCGATAGCCGGCTTTTCTTTTTTTTTAATCAAAGAAAAAAAAGAAAATAAAATATAAAGGCGCTTTTTTTTTCCTTCTTCAAAAAATTACCGATCTATTTATTATATATTAAATTGTAGAAATTTCCAATTTTGACTAAAAGGGGAAAAGCAAAGGGTTCAATCTTGGCAGAAGAAATAAGGAAAAAGACTCTTTCTTTTCCTTTTATTTTTTACATATTTTAATACAAAATATAGAATATATAAACGGGTTTGTATATGATATATATACAATACATCTCATTATTCATTGTAATACAATACTTAAGGGATTTATTTTTTCATTTATTTAGTTTTAATTTAGGTTTTTTTGTAAAATGAAATACATATATAAATATATATACATATATAAATATATAAAAGAAAGAATAAAATAAATAAAATATAAATAAAGAAAGGAGTCTTTATGTCGCGTTACCGAGGACCTCGTTTCAAAAAAATACGTCGTCTAGGGGCTTTGCCTGGACTAACAAATAAAAAGCCTAGAACCGGAAGTGATCTTAGAGCCCAATCACGCTCCGTTAAAAGATCTCAATATCGTATTCGTTTAGAAGAAAAACAAAAATTGCGTTTTCATTATGGTATTACAGAACGACAATTACTTAAATACGTCCGTATCGCCAGAAAAGCCAAAGGGTCAACAGGTCAGGTTTTACTACAATTACTCGAAATGCGTTTGGATAACATCCTTTTTCGGTTGGGCATGGCTCCTACTATTCCTGGAGCCCGCCAATTAGTTAATCATAGACATATTTTAGTTAATGGTCGTATAGTAGATATACCAAGTTATCGTTGCAAACCCCAAGATACTATCATGGCGAAGGATGAACAAAAATCCAGAACTCTAATTCAAAATTATCTTGATTCATCCTCCCGTGAGGAATTGCCTAAACATTTGATTCTTCACCCATTTCCGTATAAAGGACTAGTCAATCAAATAATAGATATTAAGGGGGTCGGTTTGAAAATAAACGAATTACTGGTGGTAGAATATTATTCCCGTCAGAGTTAGCCCTAAAAAAAAAAGCAAAGGGTATTGACTTAAGGTTTAAAGTCCAGGGGTTTAGTACGAATTTTATCCCATTCAGATATCCTATCCCGTCGCGAATTTAACTCTTATGTTCTAATAAATATATGTATGATATTTAGTTTTGTTTGATTTCTTACAGTTAGGAATGTTATTGACTTTAGGTGAAAGTACGGAAAGAGAGGGATTCGAACCCTCGGTAAACAAAAGCCTACATAGCAGTTCCAATGCTACGCCTTCAACCACTCGGCCATCTCTCCTACACAATGATTATGACTTAGAAACCGAAAAAAATTAAAAAATTCCTTTTCGTATTTTTTTTTTAAAGGAGTCATTTTTGTACTTGAGTACTTGAAAGAATTTTAAATTGGAAAATAATTAAATAATTATATATTATTATATAATGAAAATTATATAATTAAATAATAATTAAATAATATTTAATATTTTCGGAATAAGTTAAATATTTAATTTAAATTTAAGTAGTAAGTCGAAGGTTTGTTTGTTTCTTTATTGAAATTGTTGGAACTGATAATATGGTTTTATGTTATTTCGTACTGTAAAATCCTTTGTTTGTGGAATCGTTTTCTCACAAGGGGTAATGAGAAGAATTATAGAATGGATTGATACCTATGTCTAGATCACGGATAAATGGAAATTTTATTGATAAGACCTTTTCAATTGTGGCCAATATCTTATTACGAATAATTCCGACAACTTCGGGAGAAAAAGAGGCATTTACCTATTATAGAGATGGTGTGATTTGATTCTTTTTTTTTTTTTACTGCTCCTAGTTTAACGAGAAAGGCACACGATTTGAGATAGAAAGCCCAAATATTCTTATTCGATAGTTTCTATATTAAAAAAAAATCGACGCTTGTTGAAGGTGAAGTTTCGAAATGGAACAATTCCTTCTGTCGTGTATCCCCGATTGATGCAGCCTCAGATACTATGGCTTCAATTATGAATTTTAGTATTAGTATTGAGCAGAAGGTTATACCTGTGTGTTCTGTATTACAGGTCAATCCTACTTCTTAGTAATATAGTACCAATAGGCGGCATAGGGGAAGAAGCACTACACCTAGCAATCGACAAGACCAAAGCTTTGTTAAAAATGACTTACTGACTCCCCTTTCTTATCTGGATTGGGGCTAACAAGAATGGTTGGGACAACAAACATCCATCTCGTTGGTACTTTGGATACCCATATAACCGTCGAAGACTGTTGAAGTGACTATTTCCTGGAAATTAGGAGGCGTTGAGGACAAAGTAATTGTTGGAGTTATCTTTTATATTTTAAAAGTTCTTGCGCAAGAAGGTTGGCTAGAGATTTAGTGTAAAAACACTAGCCCCACTCAGTTCATAATGAGACTATTTCAACCCTTTTCATTATGTATCTTTAAGGGAGGAGCCGTATGAGATGAAAATCTCATGTACGGTTCTGGAACGGAGATTCTTTGAATCGAATGACGACCGTAACGGATGTCAGCTCAATCCGAAGGAAATTATGCGGAAGCTTTACAGAATTATTATGAAGCTATGCGACTAGAAATCGATCCCTATGATCGAAGTTATATACTCTATAATATAGGCCTTATTCACACAAGTAATGGGGAACATACGAAAGCTTTAGAATATTATTTTAGGGCACT